ATTACATTTATAGTTACATTTGTAGCGATAGTGAAAGGGGTAGTGACCGTGGGAGCTCCAATCTAAAAACTAGTGGTGTTAGTGACAGTGATTTCGGAAGACATAATGATTTAGATAGAAATAAAAGATACAGACATTTATGGGTTCAATGTGAAAATTGTTATGGATTAAATTATAAGAAATTTTTTAGTTCAAAAATGAATATTTGTGAACAATGTGGATACCACTTGAAAATGAGTAGCTCAGATAGAATCGAACTTTTGATTGATCCAGGCACTTGGGCCCCTATGGATGAAAACATGGTCTCTATGGACCCTATTGAATTTCATTCTGAGGAGGACCCTTATAGGGATCGTATCAATTCTTATCAAATAGAGACGGGTTTGGCTGAGGCTGTTCAAACAGGCATAGGCAAACTCAATGGTATTCCTATAGCAATTGGTGTTATGGATTTTAAGTTCATGGGGGGTAGTATGGGATCCGTAGTAGGCGAGAAAATCACACGTTTGATCGAGTATGCTACTGATAGATCTCTCCCAGTTATTATGGTGTGTGCTTCTGGAGGAGCGCGCATGCAAGAAGGAAGTTTGAGCTTGATGCAAATGGCTAAAATATCTTCCGCTTTATACAATTATCAATCAAATAAAAAGTTATTCTATGTATCAATCCTTACATCCCCTACAACTGGTGGAGTGACAGCCAGTTTTGGTATGTTGGGAGATATCATTATTGCCGAACCCAATGCTTACATTGCATTCGCGGGTAAAAGAGTAATTGAACAAACATTGAAGAAGACAGTACCTGAGGGTTCACAAGTAGCGGAGTATTTATTCAATAAGGGTTTATTTGATCCAATCGTACCGCGTAATCTTTTAAAAGGTGTTCCGAGTGAGTTATTTCAGTTCCATGGGTTCTTTCCCCGCCCTTGAACTTGAACCAAAGAAATTCAAGTCAAAAAAAAAAAAGTAGTAGAGCGATAGATTTAGTTATTTGTAGGCAAAAAAGTAGTTCATTTCGTTTATCAGAATTGAAGTAGCAAGGATGGAGCTTTCTTTGCTGGCATAAAGACAATTTGTAATTGTAGTGAAGTAGTAAGAATCAGAAGTTTCAGAGGATTTTTTCTCCAGATCCATCTTTTCTTTTATCCTACCTTTACTAATGAGTAATCAGATCAGGGACGGACCCTTTAGCAACAGAGCAGGATAAAAGATCAAAGTAGTGTCTTTTTCCTTCGGAGAAATCCAAATGAGAGAAATCCAAAAAAGCCCCCTTCCCCTTGTTACATATCAAATGTTCCAACCTAACTAAGATATAGAAATCAATATGCAACACTTCTATATCTCCCGAGAATCCTACATTTTTAATATGAATCCTTGTTGGATCAAATTATAACGAATCCTTGAGAAGAAATTTGTTTAGAAACATAAGGGAGGAATAAGAATAATAAGATTCTCTTCTCATACATATATTTCCCGGAAAAGGATGGGTAAGTACACTAATTTCTATTTAGTTTAGATCCACATTCTTTGCACTCATATTCTAATAACTTAGAATATTATATTAATATACTTATAATTATAATATATAATTATAATAGATATCTTTATAACAAAGAGAAGTATCAATTAAATACACCGAGGCACCGATTCTATGACAGATCTCAACTTACCCTCTATTTTTGTGCCTTTAGTAGGCCTATTATTTCCGGCAATTGCAATGGTTTCTTTATTTTTCCTTGTTCAAAAAAACAAGATTGTCTAGATATGATGGGCTCCAATCTCATCAATTTATTTCAATCTTTGGATCATAATACAGATTTTCATTTCATTTAATGGGAATGGTACGACATGCGGCTTCGGACTTCGGACACAAACCACAAATGTAAATAGATGATCATATGGATAAATCCATGTTTATGCATCTATAGCTCGACTTTTATTTCAATGGGTCGATCGGATATCTGGAATATATATTATGTATGATAATGATATGTAAATAGATATATCTAGATCATATGAATGAGGGTGATGCTAGTTTGAATGGGTGGAGATGTTAGTTCTATCTAACTGATTTGATGAATGAATCCTGATTGATGATTTACTTCGTGATAGTATTAGCGGATGAAAGTTACTTCGGGAGCCAAAAAACTCATTTTGATGATTCTCTCAATTCCAATAGAATGAAACTCGATCTAATCTAGTATGAATTGGCGATCAGAACATATATGGATAGAACTTATAACGGGTTCTAGAAAAATAAGTAACTTCTGCTGGGCCTGTATCCTTTTTTTAGGTTCACTAGGATTTTTATTGGTTGGAACTTCCAGTTATCTTGGTAGGAATCTGATATCCTTATTCCCATCTCAGCAAATCGTTTTTTTTCCACAAGGGATCGTAATGTGTTTCTACGGTATCGCGGGTCTATTCATTAGCTCCTATTTGTGGTGCACAATTTTGTGGAGTGTAGGTAGCGGTTATGACAAATTCGATAGAAAAGAAGGAATAGTGTGTATTTTTCGTTGGGGATTTCCTGGAAGAAATCGTCGCATCTTCTTTCGATTCCGTATAAGAGATATCCGTTCGATCAGAATAGAAGTGAAAGAGGGTCTTTTTCCTCGCCGTGTCCTTTATATGGAAATTGGGGGCCGGGGAGACATTCCATTGACGCGTACCGATGAGAATTTAACTCCACGAGAAATTGAACAAAAAGCTGCCGAATCGGCCTATTTTTTGCGCGTACCAATTGAAGTATTTTGAAATGAAACAAAGAAATCGAGGAATGAGTGCTCCTCGTCACGAGGGAGAGGGAGGGAACCCAAGAATCCCTTTTTCTTTTTTTCTTTTAATATAACTATAACTGATGTTTCGCTCCTTTGATGAAAACATTGAGTTAAATCCTATTTCCCACATCCCGATGGAAATACCATGTCCTGCGTACCATGGAGCAGGTGGACTTATGGAACAATGATACCATGAAGTGATTTTAGTCCATCAAAACTATTTTTCATGCGTATGAAATTCCACTGAATTCTTTCATTTTCATATTATTAACAAGTTTCATAAGTATGTATTCATCACATATATCAGGTCAGAGTACAGAATCCATATTTTAGGATTTTAGGACCAATATTTCGAATCAATACATTACATTATATATAGATGAAGATAAGATGGATCATACCCAGTAAATTATCCCTCTTTTGTCACCTTTCTTTTTATTCATCTTTCTTAATGCTTGTTTCTTGATGACCAAACAATTGGATTTTTAAGAACCACTCCCGTTTTGCCGACTATTTCGGATTTCATCATCGGTATTTTTCAGAATTATCCCCTCGATTATTCCTGGGATGTGGATAATCAGTGAAACAATTCGAAATAATTGATTGATATAACAAAAGAGTTTTTCTCGAAATACGAATAATATTCATGTTTGTTACTTCAAGTGCTTCTTTCTGGCATTCATCAAAAAGACCAAATGAACATGCAATTGATCCGAATTTGACCGATTGAGATGTCTGGGGCCACTATTTCATTACCTCCGCATTCAAAATAAATTAACCCTTATTCCATTTCTGGAGACAAGGACTAAACAAATTACACAATGGAAAATAGATCCATAGGTTCCATACCTCGTTATAGAACTCGTGCTTCATACATCATACAAATATCAGACATAGTCAACAAATGAATCAGGTTCATTAACAATTCACGGATTGGAAGTGACGAAAAAGAAAGCATTGAATCCCCTACCATATCTTGCATCTATCGTATTTCTGCCTTGGGGAATTTCTCTCTCATTTAATAAAAGTATGGAACCTTGGGTGACTAATTGGTGGAATACCAGCCAATCCGAAACTTTTTTGAATGATATTCAAGAAAAGAACATTCTAGAAGGATTCATAAAATTAGAAGAACTTTTCTTGTTGGACGAAATGATAAAGGAGTATCCGGAGACACATATACAAAAGCTTCGTATAGGAATCCACAAAGAAACGATACAATTGGTAAGAATGCACAATCAAGATCATATACATATTATTTTGCATTTCTCGACAAATATAACCTGTTTCGCTATTCTAAGTGCTTATTCTATTCTGGGTAATGAAGAACTTATCACTCTGAATTCTTGGGTTCAGGAATTCCTCTATAACTTAAGCGACACAATAAAAGCTTTTTCCATTCTCTTATTAACCGATTTATGTATTGGATTCCATTCGCCCCACGCTTGGGAACTAATGATTGGTTCGTTCTACAAAGATTTTGGATTTGTTCAGAATGAGAAAATTATATCCGGTCTCGTTTCTACCTTTCCGGTCATTCTAGATACAATTTTGAAATATTGGATCTTTCATTATTTAAACCGTGTATCTCCTTCACTTGTAGTGATTTATCATTCACTGAATGAGTGAAGAACTGATTGAATCTGACAACATAAAGAAAATTGTAATGTCACTTTGTATATAAACAAACCATTCCAAATCTTACTCATTCTTTATGCTTTGACTCGTCGAGGGGATTAGATTACTTCTGTATTCCATACAATGGCAGAATCGGGGATAGGGAACTATACTGACTCCCTACCTAATTTATTGTAGAAATTTCCGGGATCAATGATTAGACCATGCAAAAAAATAGAAATACTTTTTCTTGGGTAAAGGAACAGATGACTCGATGCATTTCTGTATCGATGATGATATATATAATGACTCGGGCATCTATTTCAAATGCATATCCCATTTTTGCGCAGCAGAGTTATGAAAATCCGCGAGAAGCAACTGGGCGTATTGTATGCGCTAATTGCCACCTGGCTAACAAGCCCGTGGATATTGAGGTTCCACAAGCTGTGCTTCCTGATACTGTATTTGAGGCAGTTGTTAGAATCCCCTACGATATGCAACTGAAACAGGTTCTTGCTAATGGTAAAAAGGGAGGTTTGAATGTAGGGGCTGTTCTCATTTTACCCGAAGGATTTGAATTAGCTCCCCCCGATCGTATTTCTCCCGAGATGAAAGAAAAGATGGGTAATCTGTCTTTTCAGAGTTATCGTCCTAATAAAAAAAACATTCTTGTGGTGGGCCCTGTTCCTGGTCAGAAATATAGTGAAATCGTCTTTCCCATCCTTTCTCCAGATCCCGCTACTAAGAAAGAGGTTCACTTCTTAAAATATCCTATATATGTAGGTGGGAACAGGGGAAGGGGTCAGATTTATCCTGATGGGAGCAAGAGTAACAATACAGTCTATAATGCTTCAGCAGCAGGGATAGTAAGTAAAATAGTACGTAAAGAAAAGAAAGGTGGATATGAAATAACCATATCTGATGCATCGAATGGACACGAAACGGTTGATATTATACCTCCAGGACCAGAACTTCTTGTTTCTGAAGGTGAATACATCAAGCTTGATCAGCCATTAACAAGTAATCCCAATGTAGGTGGTTTTGGTCAAGGCGATGCAGAAATAGTACTTCAAGATCCATTGCGTATCCAAGGCCTTTTGTTCTTCTTAGCATCTGTTATTCTGGCGCAAATCTTTTTGGTTCTTAAAAAGAAACAATTTGAGAAGGTTCAATTAGCCGAAATGAATTTCTAGATCCACGGATTCCTCAACATCGAGCTGGCAAAAAAGCTGAATTTTTTTTGATCGCAATTATATTATGTGTATGCGCGGTCAAAAATCACGGAAAGCCCCTTTTTGCTTGCTTTTGATTATACTATTTCGAGATATCGGAGATGACTTGTATTCCAGATTAGAAAATAGCAATAGTATGGAATTGCAAAAGAAGATGATTGGATCAAAATTTACAAAATTTAGTTTAGTGTGATTATGCCAGGTTTCTTATTGCCACATGGTAAATGGCACGTAATGCCTCAATACTTTTAGATTCTATATCTAATAAACGCATAAGTGGGAAGCAGGGGTAGAAAGCAGGATAAATGAAGAAAAAAGGAAGGCTCCAGGAAAGATTACTCGTCTCCCAAATCTTCTTTCTACAAAGAAAGAAAAGTAATTTTCCGCTCTTTCGTTGCGTCGAAATAATAAAGGTTCTGGGTCTCATTCGTCAAATCAAATAAATATGAATTGCGGGTTTATCGGAACCTCTTTGAATTCATAAGAAAGAAGAGAAGTATGGGGGATAAAAAAAGAGGGGCAAGAGAAACTCAATTGAGCAAATGGAATTTTTGCAATGAACTTATCATTTTCAATGAACTTATAAAAAGAAAAAAGACTCGCTTAAAAATATTTTTCATGTTCTAATTCCGGGTCAAAAAGTGGAAATCTTGGGTTTTCGGGCATATCAAAATCCTTATTAATTTGATTATCTTATTATACCTTATTATCTGATCTCATCACTCACATCAAAGTTACAGTTCAAACTTTATTTTTCTATAGTTTCCTAGTTTCCAATTAGTTTAGTATAGGAATGATTTGTAAGGTGTTTCATCTGTAGAAATCCATATTATTTATGTCATTCAAAAGATCCTTCTTTCTTTACTTTATTCTTACTTCGGAAAAGTCCACACTATATCTATAGATACTATGAATCAATCAGTGGATTCGACATTTCAAAAACATTATAAAAAATTAAGGAATGTAGTAATTTCATCGGGGCCAATCAACCATTTTTCATTTAGAAAAATCTAATACATGTATATATTATGATTGTGTTGACTGGATGAATTTCCACCTCTTATGGAATGGGTCAAGGTCTTGGTCGAAGAGTAAGAACTCAACAGGACCTCAAATCCATATAAGGAGGGGTCAGGTCCTGTTGAGTTCTTACTCTTTCATGTCTACAGTACGGTTCATCCGATTATTACAGGGATGATCCCAATCCGGAATATGATCCGTAGAAGAAAACGCCGATTAAACCGATCACAAGAATACCAGTTACAGTACCTATCAGCCAAAGAGGAATCCTTCCAGTAGTATCGGCCATTTACCTCACTTCCCTCCCCATTTCATCAAGTGGTCATGCTATAGACATAAACAGTCATGGATAGTTATGGGTATGATATCCTTCCGAATGAGATAAGAGAATTTCCTTTCTTTCTCTCAATTGAAGAAATAATTGGAAAATAAAACAGCAAGTACAAAAATGAGTAATAACCCCCAGTAGAGACTGGTACGATTCAATTCAACGTTTTGTTCGTTCGGATTTGATTGTGTCGTAGCTCTATAATTAATTCGGATTAGATTGATTTATTTTATCGTTGGATGAACTGCATTGCTGATATTGACCCCAAGAAAAAAACGGTAGGTACAGCTAGTCCGTGAACAGCCAACCATCTCACTGTGAAAATTGGATAGGTTCTATCTATGGTCATTAAGGCCTCCTAAAAGGATCGACTAAATTCATCGAGTTGTTCCAATGAATCGAAACGGCCAGTTATTAATGGAATCCCTTGTCTGCTTTCTGTGAAATATTCGTTGGGTCGAGGGCTTCCAAACACGTCGTAAGCTAAACCCGTGCTGACGAATGACCAACCTGCAATGAATAGGGAAGGTATAGTAATGCTATGAATGACCCAGTATCGAATACTGGTAATAATATCAGCAAAAGCGCGTTCTCCCGTACTTCCAGACATGCTGAGCTCCAATATTACAGTCAAAGGGGGATCGATTTCGTGAAAGATAGAGATCAGTAAATGGAGAAATACTGATATCCAATCTTTGTGAGATCGTCAATATTGTACCAAGGGTGTATTTAGAGTATACCGAATCAGTATAGCTATCTTTCCTCTGACACAGCAATGTTGTTTCAATCAGCATCGAAAAAAATAGTACAGAATTCCTTTCTTCCTTTCTTGTTCCTTGTATAGGCCTAAGCAGGTGTCATTCAATAGAATAGAAAATTACTTGTAATATAATGTTTTACCGGTTTCGGGATAGGCTGAAGATCTTGGTAAAGGTGACTCGATGGCTTTTATTTTTTATTTATATTTAATTAATCTATCTTATCTAATAATTCATGAATGAAATTATCATATTCCCACAATTGAATGCAAAATCTGGAAAGGAGTTTTCGTGGTTGTAGAAGTAGAAAAAGGTATTTCCGTTCTAACCCCTTCCAATAAGAGGGGTTGTTTGGGCAGTACAATAGCAAATAGTATTCGATAAGGGAAAGTGAACATAGTTGGAGCAGTCGAAATTCATGATGCAACTATAATGGATTGAACTAATCTGGTTTTTCATTAGATTGTTTCATTAGGTTCAATTCAAGGGTTCCCACCTACAAGAAGATAGGACTACATCATGTGAAAAGACAAAAAAATGTGGAACCCAGAACAACAAAATAATTGTAATTGCTAATCTTGGAATCGAGTTGTATCTGAAATAACGCTTTTTATTTCTTTGCTTTGAGAAGTCGTGGGATACTTTTTTTCTTCTTTTGAGATATCTTATATTATATTAAATATTCAAAATATTAAGTTATATTAAGTAAGTGAAAATAAGAAAGAGTCGTTATCGGTTCGTTCCAAAACGGATCCAATTGAAAAGGAAAAGCAATGATCCAAGTTGGAATGATTTTAAAATCCAATTCTTCTTTCTATCCCATAGTTTTCCATGAAGGAGAATTTCATTTGTGAATGAAGTTACAAGACAGAGTTCGTATTACTATACGAGTTGTTCAATCAATTTGTTGATTCGGAATCACGAGATCAGTAGATGTCACAGACGAGGAATTCATAAGGAATTCATAGTAAGGTAAATTTACTATTGATTTTTCCTTCGTCACATCACGTTTGTTAGTCCTGTTTATAATGAAATGACTGAGAAATCAAAAGAAAACAAATTAAATTAGGACTAACTCTTTCAATTTGGATTTTTTCTTATCATCGTATCTCGGTATCTCGCAAAAACGGAAACTTAGGCAAGTGCTTTATAAACATATGTATAAAAAGAACGTATCTCATTTAGTTCCTTCATGCCTACTATAGCTAGTTATTTCGGTTTTCTACTGACTGCTTCAACTATAACCCCAGCTCTATTTATTGGTCTGAGCAAGATACGACTTATTTGAAATTAATTGAATGAACAATCAAATCAGAAAAATGAGAATTTTAAAATTCAGATTTCTGTAAGATTCCATTCCAGGTATTCTATGGTTTTGACTTCCAGCATCAATTGAAAATTCGTGGACGTTGAGATTACTGGGTGATGCAGATTATTATTTAGATTAGAGATAGATATTACCTTTTCTCCCCTTTCAAACAAGACAACAAATCGAAATGATTGAAGTTTTTTTATTTGGAATCGTGTTAGGGCTAATTCCTATTACTTTAGCCGGATTGTTTGTAACTGCATATTTACAATACAGACGCGGCGATCAGTTGGACTTTTGATTGAGTAAGATTTCTTTTTTCTTGTCATTGACCTCCTATCCTTGACCCTCAGGAGGTCAAATTGAATTCGATTGATGTTCGCAATTCAAGTTAATGTGATTCGATACAAAGTAGCATCACGCTCTGTAGGATTTGAACCTACGACATCGGGTTTTGGAGACCCGCGTTCTACCAAACTGAACTAAGAGCGCTTTATCACGACAAGAGATAATCTTTTCCCAATACTTCTTAGCTTGCATATAGTATCATTAAATGATACTAATGATCATGCCATCCCCAATTTCAATTGATCCCATGTTACTGCCTGTAAGATAAGTAATAGGTAGGGATGACAGGATTTGAACCCGTGACATTTTGTACCCAAAACAAACGCGCTACCAAACTGCGCTACATCCCTTTCAATTGTTGTACAGTGTCATTGTAGAGAATCCCTGTCTTCTTTTCCACACCGTTATTTCCTTTAAATATATCTATATACATTTCTCTTGCCTTTTTTTCTTTTTGGTCTCATAACATAAAATAAAAGAGTTAGAATTATGTATATATGAAATCCAAGGTGAAATACAACGTATAAAAGAATGAGTATTTATATGCTCAAGAACAAAAAAAAATAACGGAACAGGGCACTTACTTTTTCTTTTATTCAGGGGCAGGAGTATCTCATCTACTGGATCGTTGTACATATCCATTTTAGTTAATTAAGGATTCCGCACACAAATACAAGTGATCCACAACTATATATATAATATATCTGATCATATATGTGTTAAATAAAGAAGGAGGATTTTCAATGCGAGATATCAAAACATACCTTTCCGTAGCGCCTGTGCTAACTACTCTATGGTTCGGTTCTTTAGCAGGTCTATTGATAGAGATCAATCGTTTATTCCCAGATGCGTTGACATTCCCCTTTTTTTCATTCTAGTTATCGGTGTGGTATTATCGATGTGGTAGAAGATGTTGGCTAACAATAGCAATAAATTCTCTGTTTGTTAAATAGCCCCTCCCCTGTCCCTCCCTTCACTTTTGTTGAGTAGGGAAATAGAAAGAATAAAAGTGAATTAAACCTCAGCAAAACTTGGATTCGGGGTAGAATAAATAGAGGGAGAACAGAAATAGAAATGTGGATCTAGGCTTGGATATTCAAGATTAGATAAGATACTTAAATTAAGTGATACTGAAATAAAATACTGAGATTAGGAATAGTAATTGAATTGTAGTAAATAGTTGTATTACGTATTACTCTATTCTATTGATTACAACTTGCAACGAAATCTTTCATAATTAGATTTCCAGTTAGCAACTTCTATTTTTTTCCTTTCTCCTTTCTTCTTCTTCGGATTGAAGAAGAGAAGAAAGAGTTGGGGGAATCCAAAATACAAAGGAGGTTTATGCCCAAGGGTAAAAATCCCAGAGTTACGGTTATTTTGGAATGTACCAGTTGTGTCCGAAATGGTGCCGATAAGAAGAAGGAATCACCGGGCATTTCCAGATATATTACTCAAAAGAATCGACACAATACACCTGGTCGATTGGAATTGAAGAAATTCTGTCCCTATTGTTACAAACATACGATTCACGGGGAGATAAAGAAATAGATTGAATGCGGTGTTGCCTTGCGTGTGCCAACATTTGAAGGAACGGGAAGGAATTACATATAACATATCTAGGAGCAAATAAAATGCCATTTCGGGCGGATCCGAGATGAATGAAGAAATGGTATTTTAGAGAAGAAATGGTATTTTAGAGATAAGGAATAAACCATGGAGAAATTCAAGCGACCCTTTCGTAAATCCAAGCGATCTTTTCGTAGGCGTTTGCCCCCAATTGGGTTGGGGGATCGAATTGATTATAGAAACATGAGTTTAATTAGTCGATTTATTAGTGAACAAGGAAAAATATTACCTAGGCGAGTGAATAGATTGACCTTGAAACAACAACGATTAATTACTATTGCTATAAAACAAGCTCGTATTTTATCTTTGTTACCTTTTCTTAATAATGAGAAACAATTTGAGAGAGCCGAGTCGATTTCTAGAACTACCGGCACTAGAACCAGAAAAAAATAGAAATAGGACCACTCTTCAATCGAATCAGAACTCAAATCATAACTCAAATTGATGTGATACTTTGTTCGTAAGATCCGGAGCTCATATTCAATTGTCGTGTCGGAAGAAAAAAGAAAGAATGGGGGAAGAAGACCCATTTCAATAAAGAAATGGGTTCGTTCATTCCTACTACATTTTATTTTCCTTTACATTGCTATTTTGACTCTACCTTCCCGGGGTCATTCTCCGGGAAACTCTGTTTCATTTAAATTATTCCGTCGGACTCCTCCCGATCAATCTCCTTATTTAAGGATATCATTGGAAATCATGTAAAGGCAATTCCTATTTGATATAGCTATTTGTGCAAGTATTTTACGATTAAGAAGGAGCTGCTTCTTGCGCAGATCGTGTATTAATCGACTATAGGGTACCCCATTCTCGCGGGTTACTGCATTTATCCGAGTGATCCACAAACGACGAAAATCTCGCTTTTGCCTTCCTCTACCCCTATGGCTGGAAACCAAAGCCCTTATTTTCTGTTGAGTAGCAGTTCGAGTAAGTCTTGAATGAGCTCCTCGAAAGCTTGATGCAAATAAACGAATTTTCCTTCGACGCCTCCGCGCAATATATCCACGTCTAACTCTTGTCATAGTTTAAAATGGGACTTTGATGAATAAGATTTTCATGAATAACTAATTGATTTTCATTTCTTTTCTTTCAGTCATTCTTTTTCCTTCTCTTGGTCTAAGCAAAACGGATTCTTCCGGTGTATAAAATAAAAATTCCGATGGCTTTCTTTTGCTACTATAACCTTCCCAACCACGATTTGTTATTTCTTACAGGCAGTTCATTTCCCCATGAATAAATAGTGGGTTCCATCGTTTCTATGGTTACTTCTTAAACGGCGAGGTCCTATCTATACACCGGAGCCCTTTCCCTCATTTCATCAATGTTATTGGTAACTTGTACAGTTCACACCATTTGGCTCTACCCATGAATTAGCCAGTAATAGGTCTTTTCACAACGAGATCTATCCATACAGTGACGGTATTTAATTATGAAGGTTGGCTAGGTAGCTGACCCTATCAGTCCGTTCTTAAAGCAGTAAGAGCACCAATACAACTTTATGCTTTTTAAATACTATTTCCCCGCTTAATGGATAACCATTCGCTACCAATGAGGAATCGCTTTTCATCCCAAATTCAAATCAAGGCGATTGGATTTGCACCAATGGAAACCATAAATTCCATACACAATAGAGGTATATGATAGATTAGATCTTTTTTAAAAATGTAGTTCTTCCATTCTACCCCATTCATTTTCATTGGCACTGGTCATTGATACTGGAAAAATGGTTTAGTTTAGGTCACAGTTCATGATCTGAACGAGTCACACATACACCCTAGTACATGTTCCTCTACGCTGAGGGCATCCTCGAAGAGCAGGAGATTTCGTGACATTTCTCATTGGCTGTCTTGTGTTTCTAATAAGTTGTTTAATAGTTGGCATGCTGAATCGTATATAGAATCGGTTGGTTTAGATCGATCCTAACCTGATGATTATGAATTACTTTCATTTGAGTTGAAGATTCTACTTCGAACCATGGTTCGAAGTAGAATTACCGATTTACACAAAATCCGCGCTATTTTCGACTGCTACAAGATCAACAATGCCATGAGCTTGGGCTTCTGTTGCTGACATAAAAACATCCCTTTCCATGTCTTCAGATACAACCCATAAAGGTTTGCCCGTTCTCTGTACATAAACTCTTGTTAGTATTTCGCGAAGTTTCAACAGTTCTTCCGCTTCCAGGATAAATTCTCCTGCTTGTGCCTCATAAAAAGAACTAGCAGGTTGGTGGATCATAACCCTGATTATAATATGTCATAATGAACGATTCCTCTATCTCGCAAAATGGAGCGAAAAGAATAAATAAAAATAAAAAAAGATAGAAAACCGTACAGGCAATTTTTGCACATTGCATACGGCTCCGCAATGGAATCTACTCTTCTCTTACATCAAAGAAAGAGACAAATAGATCTATCAGATCCAAATCGTTGGATGATCCATTTACCACCCTTCTCCTCGTAGGAACAAAAAAATACTATGATGGTTCCGTTGCTTTAGATAATATATTCATCTCTCTTCTATGATTCAGCAATCCCAAAGTTTCTTTCTGGTCTGAGTCTGATTAAATAAGAAAAATGATAAGGAAAATGATCCCTTTCTTTTCATGCTTAGAAATATTGAGACTCATGTTGTGTAAGGAAAAGGGGTTGTTTGTGACGCTGAAATGGACCCCCGATAAATAACATAGGAATAAGATCAAATCGGGACTAACCTTTTGTTTCATACTACTATCTCGATACATAATCATGTTATGAAGAAGCAATAATGATTTGCTCATATCGAATTAAACGTGCCATGCTATTATTACTTATATATTCCATATGGCGAAGGCATAGTCTTATTTTTTCTTCAAGTCAAATAAAAACTCATTGGCGCCGAGCGTGAGGGAATGCTAGACGTTTGGTAAATTCTCCTCCGACCAGGATGAAAGATCCCATCGAAGCGGCTAATCCCATGCATATTGTATGTACGTCTGGTGGAACAATTTGCATAGCATCATAAATAGCTATTCCCGGTATTACCCATCCGCCGGGAGAATTTATAAACAAATAGAGATCCCTGGTATTATCTTCCATACTGAGATATACCATGAGACCAACAAGTTGATTCGAGATCTCGCTATCAACGCCTTGGCCTAAAAAAAGTAATCTTTCTCGATGAAGTCGGTTGATTAGGAAAAATTGTATCCCCGCAGAACCGTACACGCACCTTTCGATACATACGGTTCAAAAAAGTTCGAAAAAAAAATAATCAATGTGTCGATTCCAGACCTATTCTTTTTGAGTTTAGGCGTTTTCCTGACGAAGGGGTTTATTTTCATTTGCATTTTCCACAAAAATTAGTTTTGGTTTGCCTTCCTAACCTACAAAAAAGAATTCACTGAACATCTTTTTATTGATGTATTCTTTTGATTGATGTATTGTTTCATCGAGATCCAAATCGCGATGCCATTTTCTTGTTCCTGAATGGGCCTCTTCACTTATTTTAGGTTTATGCTCTACTCCGGGTAAAGATTCGCCCGAATTCCATTTGCACATATAGGACAAATGACCCCAGTACCACTTATTTTTTTCTTACGACTTTTTTATGCCTTCCACCAACCAAGTATTCGATGTATTCATCACATTTATATTTATTAGTGGTTTGAGATCACTCCTATGGTCTTATTTCTGATAGATGATAGAAGTGATAATCCATATTACCCATTTGGTATTTTCTGAACGGAGCCTGGATACTTCATTTTATTGTTCCAAGTCAACCATAGATTATTCTAATTGATAAGATCATATTTATCTTTCAAACGAATTGATCCATTTGCACATTTCACGCTCCGAATTATTGAATTGATTTGATGATTCAATCAATCTTTCTTAGGCGAAAGAGAGTATATCTCGATGAGGGGAGATAACGGGGAAATCCCATATGACCCAATATGTCCGACAAGTCGCACTATATGTCAACCCAAACTGCATCTTCCTCTCCAGGACTCCGAAAAGGGACTTTTGGAACACCAATGGGCATTACATTAAAGAAAACGGGGTTAAGTACTATACTTCACTTTGATGTGGAAACGTAACAATGGGTTGATTGTCCTCATAATATTTTTGTTTATCATATTTTATACATAGATTGGAAGACTCATGTAGGAAGACAGAATGAAAAAAAGAAAATTCTTAGGGACGGAGCAGCGGATCCTTCGAATGATGAACAAGTATCTAATGGATTCACTTAAAAAAATGGGACCAATCCCCCCATTGCGTATTGGTACTTATCGGGTATAAAATAAATCTGCTTCTCTTTGTTCCTGCGAACAGAACGGAATTGTTCCATTATTACTATCACCTGCGGCACGTAATAAATGTGAACCCTTGCACCGAGATAATCACTGAATGAGGTTCATAGCATAGTCTTTTCCAATGTGACAAAGTTACATAGTGTCTATTTTTCTTTGATGAAGGGGTATTTCCATGGGTTTGCCTTGGTATCGTGTTCATACTGTCGTATTGAATGATCCTGGTCGCTTGCTTTCTGTCCATATAATGCATACAGCTCTAGTTTCTGGTTGGGCCGGTTCTATGGCTCTATACGAATTAGCTGTTTTTGATCCCTCTGATCCCGTTCTTGATCCAATGTGGCGACAAGGTATGTTCGTTATACCCTTCATGACTCGTTTAGGAATAACCAATTCATGGGGCGGTTGGAGTATTACAGGAGGAACTGTAACCAATCCGGGTATTTGGAGTTACGAAGGTGTTGCCGGGGCACACATTGTGTTTTCTGGCTTGTGCTTCTTGGCAGCTATCTGGCATTGGGTGTATTGGGATCTAGAAATATTCTGTGATGAACGTACGGGAAAACCCTCTTTGGATTTGCCCAAGATCTTTGGAATTCATTTATTTTTATCTGGGGTGGCTTGCTTTGGGTTTGGTGCATTTCATGTAACAGGTTTGTATGGCCCTGGAATATGGGTGTCTGATCCTTATGGGCTAACCGGAAAAGTGCAACCTGTAAGTCCTTCATGGGGCGCAGAGGGTTTTGATCCTTTTGTTCCGGGGGGGATAGCTTCTCATCATATTGCAGCGGGCACCTTGGGAATATTAGCGGGTCTATTCCATCTTAGTGTTCGCCCGCCCCAACGTCTATACAAAGCATTACGTATGGGCAATATTGAAACTGTGCTTTCCAGTAGTATCGCTGCTGTGTTTTTTGCAGCTTTCGTTGTTGCTGGAACTATGTGGTATGGTTCAGCGACTACTCCGATCGAATTATTTGGTCCTACTCGTTATCAGTGGGATCAGGGATATTTCCAGCAAGAAATATATCGAAGAGTTAACGCCGGACTAGCTGAAAATCTGAGTTTATCGGAATCTTGGTCTAAAATTCCCGATAAACTAGCTTTTTATGATTATATCGGTAATAATCCGGCGAAAGGAGGATTGTTCAGAGCCGGCTCAATGGACAACGGGGATGGAATAGCTGTTGGGTGGTTAGGACACCCTGTCTTTAGAGATAAAGAGGGGCATGAACTTTTTGTACGTCGTATGCCTACCTTCTTTGAAACATTTCCGGTAGTTTTGGTAGATGGAGACGGAATTGTGAGAGCCGATGTTCCTTTTAGAAGGGCAGAATCAAAGTATAGTGTCGAACAAGTGGGTGTAACTGTTGAGTTCTATGGTGGTGAACTCGATGGAGTCAGTTATAATGATCCTGCTACTGTGAAAAAATATGCTAGACGTGCCCAATTGGGTGAAATTTTTGAATTGGATCGCGCTACTTTGAAATCCGATGGTGTTTTTCGTAGTAGTCCAAGGGGTTGGTTCACTTTTGGACATGCTTCGTTTGCTTTGCTTTTCTTTTTCGGCCACATTTGGCATGGTGCTAGAACCTTGTTCAGAGATGTTTTTGCTGGTATCGACCCAGATTTAGATGCTCAAGTGGAATTTGGAACCTTCCAAAAACTGGGGGATCCAACTACAAGGAGACAAGTAGTCTGATACAACATTTCTTTCATATGTCTACCCTATGTTTCATATAGGGTACTGGAGAAATATTAATTCGAATCATCACCTATTACTCTTGACCTTTACTTGTCTGGGAAATGATCCCAAATGAACAGGTATGGAAGCTATAATTGTAAAACACGATCGAATCTATGGAAGCATTGGTTTATACATTCCTGTTGGTCTCGACTCTGGGGATAATATTTTTTGCTATCTTTTTTCGAGAACCGCCTAAGGTTCCAAATAAAAAGATGAAATGATTTTTCATTATCTCAATTGAAATGATGACCCTCCGATGAGGAGGGTCATCATTTCAACTAGTCCCCGTGTTCCTCAAATGGATCTCTTAGTTGTTGAGAGGGTTGCCCAAAGGCGGTATATAAGGCATACCCCGTAAAGCTTACAAGTAAACCAGATATGAAGATGGCGACTAGAGTTGCAGTTTCCATTATTAAGTGATTTCAAGACCACGATGGATCTACGATAAGATAGTTTATTTACAACGGAATCGTATACAAAGTCAACAGATCTCAAACAATGCATGGAATAGGATTTATGGCTACACAAACCATTGAGGGTAGTTCCAGATCTGGGCCAAGACGGACTATTGTAGGCGATTTATTAAAACCATTGAATTCGGAATATGGTAAAGTAGCCCCTGGATGGGGAACTACACCCCTTATGGGTATCGCAATGGCTCTATTTGCAGTATTCCTATCTATTATTTTGGAGATTTATAATTCTTCCGTTTTACTGGATGGTATTTCATTAAGTTAGGTCCAGAAGAACGGATAAGTCCTAACTTTCAATAAAAAAAAGAATCATTTAGGATTCGGATTTCTAGGTCATCTCATTCTGTTTGGTAGTTCGACCGCGGAATTCTTTTGTTTCGGTATTTCCGGAATATGAGTGTGTGACTTGTTATACCTATTGATAGTACAGAGAATAAGTCTGTCATCTCATCGAGAGAGATGGTTCTAGCCCGTCAGATAGTCAGTCTAGTATCTGGAGCACGGACTATATGGAATATATTAAGAACTATTTAAACTATGATTCATACCTACTATTCATACCTCGTGACCGGCCTCCAACTACTATTATTTTTTTCAATTAACTTTTCAATGAGGCGTTTCAGAAATCGAACCACCTTTTTCCTTCAGAATCATGCTTAGTTTGAGCTGAGCGAGGGACAGGACAAATATTTCTATGGATTCTTAGTTATTATATCTGTTCATTGAATAAGTGAAGTGATGATCAAACGAAAGGGTTCCTACTCAGAGAACTCTTTGGTTCTGTTTTGTTCTTTGTTGAATCATCGTGGTTCTAGTAGGAATCTGAGGTTTCAATTGATTCATAGGGTCTCAACAAGATAATTCCTATCAATAGTAAATTCGTATGTATTACGTATAAACAAAAATAAAATAGGGTAAGAGAACATTCAAAAGGCCTGTAACAATCAACATAGGAGGAGCCAACTTGATATTTTGGCGCTATCATCACAAAGAAGAGATTTAGGGTTTTGGTTCCCTCATTTTATCTGGAAAGATTGAATCAAGTGAAGTCTCTAAAAGGTTTCCAATCTTTCTTTTCTATTGCACGTTGCAACCAGAACCAGTATTGGGGTGTTTTCGCTTGAGCCGTACGAGACGAAATTCTCATATACGGTTCTCAGAGGGGGAGTCCCTTCGCCTTCGGTTCACCTATCTCAATAAAGTATATGATTGGTTCGAGGAGCGTCTCGAGATTCAAGCGATTGCAGATGATATAACTAGTAAATATGTTCCTCCTCATGTCAATATATTTCATTGTCTAGGAGGGATCACACTTACTTGCTTTTTAGTACAAGTAGCTACGGGTTTTGCTATGACTTTTTACTATCGCCCGACCGTCACAGAAGCTTTTGCCTCTGTTCAATACATAATGACTGAAGCCAACTTCGGTTGGTTAATCCGATCAGTTCATCGATGGTCAGCAAGTATGATGGTTCTAATGATGATCCTGCACGTATTTCGTGTTTATCTCACAGGTGGTTTTAAGAAACCACGTGAATTGACTTGGGTTACGGGTGTAGTTCTGGCTGTGTTGACTGCATCCTTTGGGGTAACTGGTTATTCTTTACCTTGGGACCAAATTGGGTATTGGGCAGTCAAAATTGTAACTGGTGTACCTGAGGCTATCCCTATAGTGGGATCGCCCTTGGTAGAGTTATTACGCGGAAGTGCTAGCGTGGGTCAATCCACTTTAACCCGCTTTTATAGTTTACACACTTTTGTATTACCTCTTCTTACTGCCGTATTTATGTTAATGCACTTTTCAATGATACGTAAGCAAGGTATTTCAGGTCCTTTATAGAGAAGACAGAGCATAGGTATTTGTCATAGATCATATAATATATTATTTGGGTAGGAACAAAAAAAATAGTATTTGTATTTCATTGCTATAAATATGGATTATTGAAAAGAATAAGACATGTTATTTGGATATTTCCCTTCAACCACGAAGTATTTTTTATTTGATACGAACAGTTGAAGTGGATTCTCGGAGGAGAGGATGGATTATGGGAGTGTGTGACTTGAACTATTGATTGGTCCATGCAGATATATTATCTGCCACATTGGAATTCATAAACAAATGTGTCTCTGTTCCAACCGCCGCCCCCCCTGCGGAGCAAGAGGATAGGCTGGTTCCTTTGAGGAGAATCTTTTCTATGATCAGACCCGAATCATGCATGTCATGCATGAATAGGCTTCGTAAGATCTAGTAGAATAAGTGATGTGGCATGATCCAGATTATGTTCTATCTATTCCACTTCCATTTATTTAACTTATAGTAGGGAATGCATTCATTTCCCCTGCATCGACCCCGATCTATGATACTATCGGAGTGAAACACGGGATCTAAGGAAGAATCGAGGCTAGACTTTATTAGTAACAAGTAAATCCTTTGTACGTAAGAAGACTCTAAAAAACAATATTGTG